ATTGGAACTGCTATGTAGGCTTTTGCTTACCGAGGGTTCGAATCCCTCTCTTTCCGTACCTTCACCTAATTCATCGATCTTACTAACCACAATAGATCAAATAGCAATGGATACGACTATTCCAACAGTTAGACCTTTCTTTGATATGGATTCTCTATTCCTAATGGCTGTGGTACAGAAAATACTGTGTAAAGAAAAGAGTAGAGTAGACAAGGAATGAAAATCTCCCTCTCGGTTTATGATACCTAAATGGAAGAAAAATCCGGATCAAACCCTTATTTATCTTAACCTTAGGTTAATTTACTTCGCCGAAAGGGAGCAAAATGGGTCGAACCCTTATTCTTATTAGTGTTGATTTTATTTTTGTTAGGTTTAAGTCTGACGAGAATAATATTCTACAACTAGCAATTCATTTATTTTTAAACCGACCCATTTACTATCTATTATTTGATTGACTAATCCTTTATATTGGAATGGTTGAAGAGTCAAATGGTTTGGCAATTCCTCATGGGGGGATGAATCGAGAGAATTTTGAATTAGAACTTTAGATTTTTGTTCATCCCTCGCCGCAATAGTATCTCGGGGTTTGCAGCGATAACTTGGTATATCTACTATACGACCATTAACTAAAATATGTCTATGGTTAACTAATTGGCGAGCTCCCGGAATAGTCGGAGCCATACCCAAGCGAAAAAGAATGTTATCAAGGCGCATTTCAAGTAATTGTAGTAAAACCTGACCTGTTGACCCTTTTGCCTTTCCGGCGATACGAACGTATTTAAGTAATTGTCGTTCTGTAAGACCATAATGAAAACGCAATTTTTGTTTTTCTTCTAGGCGAATTCGATATTGGGATTTTTTCCCGGAACGGGATTGGTTTCTAAGATCACTTCCAGCTCTGGGCCTTTTATTAGTTAGCCCTGGTAAAGCCCCCAGGCGGCGTATTTTTTTGAAACGAGGACCTCGGTAACGCGACATAAAGACTCCTTCTTCTTATTTACATTTAATTATTAATTCTTATTGATGAAATTTCATTCTACAGAATAAACCTAAACTAAAAATGAACTAAATTCTAAATAAAGCGAAATTTACTGAAGTATTATTCTATTAAAGAATAATGAGATGAGTTGGATAAATATCCAGATCTTTATATTCTATATATAGAAAAAGAAAAGGATTCTTTTCGTTAGATAGTTGGAAATTCCTATCACATAATAAATCAAGGGCTTTTGCCAAAAGAGGAAGACATTTTTTTTCAATATTCTTTGATTTCAAAGTTTGATTTCAAAGATGCATTATCAATCATGTAAAACATAGAATAAAATAAATAGAGAAAAGCCGACTATCGGAATCGAACCGATGACCATCGCATTACAAATGCGATGCTCTAACCTCTGAGCTAAGCAGGCTCACATAACATAAATTCGACATGTATAAGAATTCAATAAACTCGTAGAATCTTTGCTATTCACTATTATACTATTGTAATTCTTAGCTATTCATATTCGCTATTCATAATGAATATTAATATATTAAAGAATAGAATATAGAATTTCAAATAACTGTTAAATATTATAAAAGATAACGATTAATCTAGCGATATAGAATTTCCATTTTTCTTGTTTATCACAATTAAATATTCTTTTTTTTAATATGATTTGATTTTTGAATTCAAAAATCAAATCATATTAAATATTAAAAAAAAGAATCGACCGTTCAAGTATTCGAAATTTCATGGGTAAATGAGTGGAAGAGAGACAGATGTATAGCGTATGTATCCACCTATATTGAATTGCCGATACAGAAATGATAAAATCGTTTTTGATTGGACCGAATATAAGCCTCCTATAAATATAGAAGATGAAAAAAGAAAGATAGACAAGAAATCAAAGACAAAGAGGAGAACTTTTTCGAGACAGGAATCAGCATCTATCTAATGAATTCAACGGTTCCGGTATAAATGAAAGAAAAAGGGGAACGAGATCACAATGAGATTTTCATCTCAAAAAGGGGGATATGGCGAAATCGGTAGACGCTACGGACTTAATTGGATTGAGCCTTGGTATGGAAACTTACTAAGTGATAACTTTCAAATTCAGAGAAACCCTGGAATTAATAAAAATGGGCAATCCTGAGCCAAATCACGTTTTCCGAAAACAAACAAAGGTTCAGAAAGCGAAAATCAAAAAGGATAGGTGCAGAGACTCGATGGAAGCTGTTCTAACGAATGGAGTTGATTGTCTTACGTTAGTAGAGGAATCCTTCTATCGAAACTTCAGAAAAGATGAAGGATAAACCTGTATACATAATAGAGAAGAATTGTTGTCAATTGATTCCATATTGAAGAAAGAATCGAATATTCATTGATCAAACCATTCACTCCATAATCTGATAGATCTTTTGAAGAACTGATTAATCGGACGAGAATAAAGATAGAGTCCCGTTCTACATGTCAATACCGGCAAAAATGAAATTTATAGTAAGAGGAAAATCCGTCGAT